GAAATTGGGCAGGTAAGGAAATTTCTTGTTGAATTACGTACTTACTTAAAAACGAATAAACCACAGTTTCAAGAAATTATATCCTCGACCAAAACATTTACTGAGGAAGCACAAGCCCTTTTAAAAGAAGCTATTCAAGAACAGAAAGAACGCTTTATACTTCAGGAACAAGCATAAATAGATTGATCCCTCGTATTTTTCGTTTTTAAGTTTATATTATATATTATGAATATATATTAAATTATGAATATATATTAAAAAAAAAATACCTTTCTTTACATAGATATCTAAAAAAAAATATATGGAAAAAATTTGCGTCCAATAGGATTTGAACCTATACCAAAGGTTTAGAAGACCTATGTCCTATCCATTAGACAATGGACGCTTTTCATTCCGATTTTTTGCAGTTTTTGACTTTAACTTTCCTATTTCTTGTTCTGCAAAAGTAAGCGGATTAGCTGTGAGATGATAAAATTTCTTGAATTGCCTATTCAACTTAATAATGCATGCAATATTATTAATATTACTTAATTATAGAATAGAGCGGGTAGCGGGAATCGAACCCGCATCGTTAGCTTGGAAGGCTAGGGGTTATAGTCGACGTTGGTTTATAATTTTTAACGTCTCTAATTCAAAACCGAATATGAAACTTTGGTTTCATTCGGCTCCTTTATGGAAAATGGCGAAATTCCCAAATACAAATAGTAGGTGGGAACAAAATAAAAACAAAAATTCATACATAACATCTATGTCAGCTTTTTGTATGAATGTATTCAATTCAAAAAAAATTGCTTTGTAGATGATCCTTCTAGAAGATAGAAGAGGGTATTCGAACAATCTTTCTAGTTATTTCGTTCTTTAATTTCTATTTGAAGGAATCCTAAGGAAAAGTCTTTTGTTTCTACCGAGCTAAAACAAATAATTAAAGTATTTAGTAAACTAAGGTCATCATTTAATAGCAATTTTGCTTCTCTTTATAAAAAAAAAAAATAATTAAGATGAAGATTTAGTTACGATTAGAAACCTATTTGTCTATCTTTATCCATGGATTTTTACTTATACTTAGTCCACTGGAAATGTCCAATTCACCAAAAATTCATGTTTCGTAATTTCATAATCCAAAATATCGATTTTAAATTGACTCTTGGATACAAATCACGAGAATGTATAATTTTCTTCAAATTTGTCATTGAAGGTAAAGGATTAATTCCGTTTAAGAAATAAAGTTTATGACCAGAATAGTAATTAAACCGGAAGACCCCTTAACTATTCAAGGGGTTAATAGAACGAATCACACTTTTACCACTAAACTATACCCGCTACATTTCTATTATTGTATCGAAATGGAACTTTTGTCGAACACATAACTTGGGCATGATGTAATCAAGATAGGATTATAAAAGAATCATGAAATTTAAAGTATTGATCTTTTTTTCGTAGGATAATTTAATGAGATTAGGAAAATAAAGTTAAAAAAGAAAACTAAAAAATACAAATTCTTTATTTTCATTTTTTAGTTTTATCGAAGAAGTTTTGAGATCAGGTTCAACAAAACTCCTAATGTTCTAAGTATAAACTATACCAGACAAAAACTTTGCCATGAAAAAAGAAAGAAAAAGGGGAAGAAAAGATAATAAGAAATGGCATGTTGGTTTTATGATATAAACATTCCTTTTCTTCGTGGTCTTTACTTTTGATTTGAAGCACTTTTTTATAATTATCAAAATTAGATAAATCATTTTCTTTATTATTTTTATATAACTATATAATCAATCATAATATATAAAAATAAAACAATCATAATATATAAATATATAAAAATAAAAAGAGGGGACCTGGTGAGGTGTTGATTAGGCCAGGCCTAGAGAATAAAAAAAGTCCTTTGCGGGCGAAAAAGCCTTTCTTTTTACTTTTTATTTTTATATTCTATATTATTAATTATTTTATTAAATATATTAATATTGAAATGTCATCTTTCTTGCTTTTTATCTAACTAATTTTCATATAAAACTTGTACTTACTGTTGTGCTACACAACAAGAACTTGTATATTTTATATATATTATTGTTATATGTTATAACAATTTGAATCTTATCATAGAACTTTAGTCTATTTTTTATTATTTCAGTTTAATTTATTTGAGTTTATTACATTTTTTTTACGTAAACAAAATAGTATAATTTAATATTTTAAATTTAGTATTTTATTTTCAACGGGGAGAGATGGCTGAGTGGACGAAGGCGTCGGATTGCTAATCCGTTGTACGAGTTATTCGTACCGAGGGTTCGAATCCCTCTCTTTCCGTTCCCATTGATGACTTAATCTTAATTCGATTTGATTTTTTTTTCAAAAAAAAAATCAAATCGAATTTGTTATATTTTTTTTTTTCAAAAAATATAACAAATTCAAGCCAAAAATCCGTTTTTAGTCTTCGCGCCCAGGATTACGCCCCGGATCATTAGATAGGAATCCGAAAATGAAAAGAGAAACAAAGAATATCACTACTGTGTAAACAAAGAGTTTGAGAGTAAGCATTACACAATCTCCAAGATCTTTTTTTTGGAAAAAAGAGAATAGATTATCTACTTTATATAATATACCCTAAAAATCCTATATATTTATATTTTTTTGTTTGCCACTGAACGTAGTTTTTACAAATCGAAAAACATTTTTTATTCCTATTAAAAAAAAGTTCTTATTATCTTTTTCTTATCTCTTTTTTCTTACTTCTTAATATTAATAATTTTTTTATACCCAATTGTTGTGGAGGATCACAATAAGATTTTTCAGTTATCTAATCTAAATCTAAAATTAAGAAAAATGGAAAAGGCAGTAATGCGGGTTGTGTCTATCCAAAAATTTGAATGTTTGAATCAAGGGTTCATACTGTAAAACTTGTTTTATCTTATCAATTATAGTAGAATCCTTTTTCTCGAAAAATTATAGGATAAGATTAAAAATTTCACCGAAAACTTACAGCAGCTTGCCAAACAAAGGCCAAGAGAAGAAAAAGGAGAGGTATGACTGGCATAAAATCTACGATTGGACTCAAAAAAGCGTAGGCTTCCGGCAATTTGGCGAAGAAACAACTACTCGAATAAAGGGCAGAATTAAGGCAGATCAAACTAAAGATATTAAGCATAACAGACATTTTGTTAAAAAAAAAATTGCATTTTGGTTGAGGTATTGATAGAAAGGAAAAATAAAGAAAAAATTCTTATTTTTTTTTTAACTTACTCACTCAATCAAAAAACCTTCCAATCTCAACGGAGACTAGAAGAAATTCTACTTTCATATAATATCTTAATGGAATTATCAGTAATGATCAATAAATTCCTATTTTTCTATGTCTATATTTGTCGGAGTCAAAATACTAACAACAGAATCGAATTGATTCTTTAGAGAGTTGGGCTGGAATTGACGAAGAATCAACAACAATATTATTGTTTATTTTATTAAGTGTCGAATAGAAATCTAAGTGGGGCGTGGCCAAGTGGTAAGGCATCGGGTTTTGGTCCCGCTATTCGGAGGTTCGAATCCTTCCGTCCCAGAAGATACGAAATAACTAATTCTAGTTAATATTAATATTTTTTTTTTATGTTTCTAAAATGTAATATTAGCTAGAGTTTTTTTATTTTTGCTAATGATAATTATTTTAACCAAAATCAACCATATCTTTTTATTTTTGACATTTCACAAATTCACAATGAAATGATAAGTGTTCAAATGACACACAGATACAAACGAATCTGTTGGGTATTTCGACAAGATGGGGTTATAGATTACACGAATTTTAATTCTAAAAAAGTTCTGTCTTTTTTTCATATATATATTCATCTCCTATATATTCATCATATATAATATAGAAATATTCATATACAATTAGAGAAGTAAAGTTGTTAGTTATTTTTTTTTATATCTATAAAATAAATTGGATTTTTACTATAACTATTATTTTTCTATTTATTTCATTTTAATTTTCGATTTCTTTTTTTTTTTTTTTAGTAAAGTTCGAAAAGAAACATAGATTTATCTCTCTTACGGGTGCCGTCTTTATGTAAATTGTAATTATTTGTACAAAAAAATTACAATTTTAAATTTCTAACTCAATTTATAAATACAAATTTAGAAATAAAATTAACATTACTAAAATAACTTAAAAGCAATTTTCTATCTATGTACCAACTGTTTTAACTGAACCAATGGCTATTCATGATTTGATAATTAAATCAATCGCATACCGGTTCCAAATTCGAGGAATGTTATGGTAAAACTTCGTTTGAAACGATGTGGTAGAAAGCAACGTGCGACTTGAAGGACATGATCCGTTGTGGATTATTATATCCATTATTCTCTAATTAATAAAGGATGCTCTTGACTCGACATTTTGTTCTGTTTCGCCTGAACCCCGCATTTTTTGTTGAGGTGTAATGGAAATAGTACATAATGAAGCTCGAGTAGAAAGTATTGAGCTATTTATCAAAGGAGCGGGGTCTAGGGTTAGTGTTAATTAATAAAATAAGTTGGAACAACTTCGTAAATATATCTTTCACAGAGAAAGGGAAAGGATCAAAATTAAGCAAATAAAAAATTCCAAAGGAATTAAAGGAATTAAAGGAATTAAGGAATTTTTGATAAAATCTTTTCAATTAAATTTATACATATTATATATCGTGCGGGAATCCGTCGTTTATATGATCTTTGATTGATAGAAAGAAATAACAAAAAGGTATGTTGCTGCCTTTTTTGAAAGGATTAAAAATCAACGAAGTAATGTCTAAACCTAACGATTCAAAAAAAGGATAAAGGCTTCCGGAACAAGTAAATACCTTTTATAATTGTTAAGTGGCACAACAATTGGATTTGGATCAGAATACCAAATTCAAATTGATTCGAAACAAGACAAAACACAAGGTATTTGAGACTGCTCAATAAATGAAATTCCAAAGCATTTGCTTTTGAGCTATTTGAAAGTTATTGAACTTGAGTTATGAGTATACAAATGATTTTTTTGAGAAAAGAAAAAAAGTACTTAATTCTTAGTGTAATTCAGGTGATGATTATTATTATCATTTATATATACATAAAAATCATTTTTCTCGAGCCGTACGAAGAGAAAACTTCCTATACGTTTCCGGGGGGGGTTCTGATCTATCCCAATGAGTCGTCTATCGAATCGTTGCAATTGATGTTCGGTCCCGAAGAGAGGGCAGAGATCTTCAGAAAGTGGGTTTTTATGATCCCATAAAGAATAAAACCTATTTAAATGTTCCTGCTATTCTATATTTTCTTGAAAAAGGTGCTCAACCTACAGAAACTGTTTATGCTATTTTAAAGAAGGCGGAGGTTTTTTAAGAATTTAGAGTTAATCATAATCAAACGAAGTTCAATTAATGAAATATGAATGAAATCTAAAAAAGAAAAATAATGGAGTTCTAATTTGGTAGAACCCTTTCAAATTTATTATTTTTCTTTTTTAGATTTTTTTTATGTAGTGCCAATCCAACACAAGTTTTTCTCCTATAAATTTCAAAATTTAAAATTATAGAATTTATTTCTATATTGTATTCTAGTAATTAAATATTTTTTTAATATTCATATTGACAAGAGTGTATTGAACAAATATAATTCAATTGTGAAATAAAAAAATTAAATGATTTTTTTATGTCTTCCGCCCAATATTTTTATTCAAAGATTTTTTTTAATTTGTTCTGATAAAAAAAATTTGGATCTAAAAAATTGAAACTATTTGGACTAGACTTTTTTTTATCTCAATTGTATTTACATAACATAGGTATTTTTGGGGTTGCTAACTCAATGGTAGAGTACTCGGCTTTTAAGTGCGGCTAGGATCTTTTACATATTTAGATGAAGCAAGGATTCATCTATACCACCGGTAGAGTTTATAAGACTACGACTGATCCTGAAAGGAAATGAATGGAAAAAAGAGCATGTCGTATCAATAGAGAATTCGGAGAAATATTTCATTCTAAGCAAATTTATAAAAAATTTTAATTCTTGGATGGAAACGAAATGAATTCAACGTTGGGTTGATTGAATAAATGGATCGAACCTTATGGTTCCATTTTTGGAGAAAGAAAGAGCAACGAGCTTATCTTCGTAATTTGAATGATTACCCGATCTAATTATAAGTTAAAAAAAATTAGTGCCTGATGCGGGAAAGGATTCTCCCATGTGTGGATTTTCTTTTTTAGTGAATCCTAACTATTAGACTATCCATTCTTCATATGGAGATGGAGATGCATGTGTAGAAGAAACAGTATGTTGGTAAAGATACTTTTTCCAAAATCAAAAGAGCGATTTATATATTTTTGAAAAAAAAAAATAAAGGATTTCTAGCCATTCTATTTTATTATTTCTATTTTATTATTTTTCTTATAACAAAATAAAAACAAATTAGATGGAAAAAAAAGAGAGTCCGTTGATGAATTTACCTGTCTCCGAGGTATCTATTAAAAAAAAAAAAATACCTTGTTTTGACTGTATCGCACTATGTATCATTTGATAATCCAAGAAACCCCCTTTGTTTTTTTACTTTAGTTTTCGGTTTAATTAAAAATGCAAGAATTCCAAGGACATATAGAACTAGAAAGGTCTTGGCAACACAACCTTTTCTATCCACTTAGCTTTCAGGAATATATTTATGCATTTGCATATAATCATAGTTTAAATATGTTGGAAATTGCAGGCGAGCGTAAATACAGTTTACCAGTTGTAAAACGTTTAATTACTCGAATGTATCAACAGACTTATTTTATTCTTTCGGCTAATGATTGGAACCAAAATGAATTTTTGGGGTACAAACACAAGAAGAATTTTTATTCCCAAATGATATCAGAAGGATTTGCAGTCATTGTGGAAATTCCATTTTCCCTACGATTAATATCTTCCTCAGGGAGAAAAAAAAAAGTAAAATCTCATAATTTGAGATCAATTCATTCAATATTTCCTTTTTTAGAGGACAAATTCTTACATTTAAATTTTGTGTTAGATATTTTAATACCTTATCCCTCTCATCTAGAAATCTTGGTTCAAACGCTTCGCTATTGGGTGAAAGATGCTTCTTTTTTGCATTTATTACGATTCTTTCTTTATGAGTATCGTACTTGGAATAATTTTATTACTCCAAAAAAATCCATTTCTTTTTTTTCAAAAGGGAATCAAAGATTATTCTTGTTCTTATATAATTTCCACGTATGTGAATACGAATCCATTTTCATTTTTCTTTGCAACCAATCCTTTCATTTAGGATTAACATCTTATAGAGCTTTTCTCGAACGAATTTTTTTCTACAGAAAGTTAGAAGATTTAGTCAAAGTTTTTACTAAAGATTTTAGGGGTTTCATATGTCTTTTCAAAGACCCTTTCCCGAACCCGAATTATGTTAGGTATCGGGGAAAATTCATTTTGGCCTCAAAAGGGACATCCCTTCTGATGCATAAATGGAAATTTTACTTTATCAATTTATGGCAATGTCAT